TCTCCACCTTAACGACAGAAAAAAGGATTGAGAAAATTCTATTGAGTCTGACTCATAGTGATCCTTTATCAAAGAATGACTCTGGTTATCAAATGATTGAACAACCGGGATCAATTTACTTACGATACTTAGTGGACATTCATAAAAAGTATCTAATGAATTATGAGTTTAATGGATCCTGTTTAGCAGAAAGACGGATATTCCTTGCTCATTATCAGACAATCACTTATTCACAAACCTCGTGTGGGGCTAATAGTTTGCATTTCGCATCTCATGGAAAACCCTTTTCGCTCCGCTTAGCCCTATCCCCTTCTAGGGGTATTTTAGTGATAGGTTCTATAGGAACTGGACGATCCTGTTTGGTCAAATACCTAGCTACAAACTCCTATGTTCCTTTCATTACGGTATTTCCGAGCAGGTTCCTGGATGACAATGATGATATCGATGATAGTGATGATATTGATATTGATGATAGTGACGATATTGAGGATGACCTTGATACGGAGCCGCTAACTATGACGAATGCGCTAACTATGTATATGACGCCGAAAGTGGACCGATTTGATATCACCCTTCAATTCGAATTAGCAAAAGCAATGTCTCCTTGCATAATATGGATTCCAAACATTCATGATTTGCACGTGAATGAGTCGAATTACTTATCCCTCGGTCTATTAGAGAACTATCTCTCCAGGGATTGTGAAAGATGTTCCACTAGAAATATTCTTGTTATTGCTTCGACTCATATTCCCCAAAAAGTGGATCCCGCTCTAATAGCTCCGAATAAATTAAATACATGCATTAAGATGCGAAGGCTTCTTATTCCACAACAACGAAAGTACTTTTTCATTCTTTCATATACTAGGGGATTTCACTTGGAAAAGAAGATGTTCCATACGAACGGATTCGGGTCCATAACCATGGGTTCCAATGCACGAGATCTTGTAGCACTTATCAATGAGGCCCTATCAATTAGTATTACACAGAAGAAATCAATTATAGAAACTAATATAATTAGATCAGCTCTTCATAGACAAACTTGGGATTTGCGATCCCAGGTAAGATCGGTTCAGGATCATGGGATCTTTTTCTATCAGATAGGAAGGGCTGTTGCACAAAATGCACTTCTAAGTAATTTCCCCATAGATCCTATATCTATCTATATGAAGAAGAAATCATGTAAGGAAGGGGGTTCTTATTTGTACAAATGGTACTTCGAGCTTGGAACGAGCATGAAGAAATTAACGATACTTCTTTATCTTTTGAGTTGTTCTGCCGGATCGGTCGCTCAAGATCTTTGGTCTTCACCCGGACCCTATGAAAAAAATGGGATCACTTCTTATGGATTCGTTGAGAATGATTCGGATCTAGTTCATGGCCTATTAGAAGTAGAAGGCGCTCTGGTGGGATCCTCACAGACAGAAAAAGATTGCAGCCAGTTTGATAATAATCGAGTGACATTACTTCTTCGGTCCGAACCAAGCAATCAGTTAGATATGATGCAAAATGGATCTTGTTCTATCGTTGATCAGAGATTTTTATATGAAAAATACGAATCGGAGTTTGAAGAAGGGGAGGGAGCCCTCGACCCGCAACAGATAGAGGAGGATTTATTCAATCACATAGTTTGGGCTCCTAGAATATGGTGCCCTTGTGGCAATCTATTTGATTCTATCGAAAGGCCCACTGAATTGGGATTTGCCTATTGGGCCGGGCCATTTCGGGGCAAAGGGCTCGTTTATCATAAAGAGGATGCACTTCAAGAGAATGATTCGGAGTTCTTGCAGAGTGGAACCATGCAGTACCAGACACGAGATAGATCTTCCAAAGAACAAGGCTTTTTTCGAATAAGCCAATTCATTTGGGACCCTGCGGATCCATTCTTTTTCCTATTCAAAGATCAGCCCTTTGTCTCTGTGTTTTCACGTCGAGAATTCTTTGCAGATGAAGAGATGTTAAAGGGGATTCTTACTTCCCAAACAAATCTTCCTGCATCTATATCTATATATAAACGCTGGTTCATCAAGAATACGAATACGCAAGAAAAGCACTTCGAATTGTTGATTCATCGCCAGAGATGGCTTATAACCAATAGTTCATTATCTATATCTAATGGACCTTTCCGTTCTAATACTCCATCCGAGAGTTATCAGTATTTATCAAATCTCTTCCTATATAACGGAACGCTATTGGATCAAATGACAAAGACATTGTTGAGAAAGAGATGGCTTTTCCCGGATGAAATGAAACATTTGATTCATGTAACAGGAGAAAGATTTCCCATTCCTTAGTCGTAAAGATATGTGGCCATGAAAAAGGGATTAAGTGGAACAGAATTGGCCGGGTGGTAGAGTCGTGGAAACACTTGTTTCTTCCATATTTTGGACCTTAGCTCCATGGAACAATATGCTTGAAGCATGGAAGAATTGAAATCTTAGATCAAAACACTATGTATGGATGATATGAACTGCCTAAACAAGAATTCTTGAACGGCGAACAA